GGCCTATGTTATAAAGTATATAACTTCGATCATAGGGATCAATTTCCAGTCGCATAGCCTCATAATAATTCTGTAAAGCTTCCGCATAATTTCCTTCAGATTGAGCCGACATCCGTTACGGTCGTCATTCAACTCAAAGAATCGCCGTTTCAGAACCGTACGTGAGATTTGCATCTCATACGGCTCCTCCTTTATGTGGATAATGATAAAAAATACATAAAATCAAATAAAGATTGCAGTATTCTCATTATCAACTCAGCAGGGCTAGTGTTTTTACAAGAAAATTCTAGCCAACCTTCCTGTAAAAGATCTTTTCTTAACATCAAGTATGTCGGTACTGGATAAAAAAAGTGTAACTCCAACAATTTCTTTGTCCTCAACGCCGCTTAATTTCCTGGAATTTGTCACTTCAACAATCTTCGATGGTTATATGGGTATCCAAAATACGAACGAGATGGATGCTTGTTGTCCCAACCATTCTTGTTAGTCCCGATCCCGAAAGGAAAGATTTTTTTTTATTTTTACAAAGTTTTCTTTCGTGTTGTTGATTCCTAAGCGTAGTGCTTCTTCCCTCAGACCGCCTAGCTATTCTAGTGGAGTAGAGTTGACCTAACTCCATTAGGTATAGGTATAACCTTTTGCTTAATACTATAAAAGCTAAATTTGAAGCAGATTAAGGCTGCATTAATCGAGGATACACGACAGAAGGGTTTAATCGTTTTTTTATTTACAAACTTCACCTTCAGCAAGCGTAGGTTTTTTCAACTTTTTTCTTTCTCTCTAAAGAATATGCCTTCTCAACGCAAAATGTAAATAAAAAAAAGATAATCAAATCACACCATCTCTGTAATAAGTGAATGCCTCTTTTTCTCCCGAAGTTGTCGGAATTATTCGTAATAAAATATTGGCTACAATTGAAAAAGTCTTATCAATAAAATTTCCATTTATCCGAGATCTAGGCATAGGTAACAATCCATTCTATAATTTAATTATTTATCGCGCGAGAAAAGAAAATAATCCCACAATCAAAGGAATTGTGAATACCGGACGAAATAACGTAAAAACAGACTTATTAATAAAATTAGTTTATCCTACGGCCCCAAAGGCGGTTTTTTTTTTGATAAAAACTTTTTTCTATTTTTATAGTTCGAATTGATTTGATTGGAAGTGCCTCTATGCAAAAAACTGGAATAGGAATAATTCACTCTTCACCCGGTTTCTGGGCCATAATCATTATGCAGGAGGGAGAGATGGCCGAGTGGTTCAAGGCGTAGCATTGGAACTGCTATGTAGGCTTTTTGTTTACCGAGGGTTCGAATCCCTCTCTTTCCGTTTCCGTTGATGATTTGGTATTTTTTTTTTTTCTTTTGAACTTATGGAGCTTTTTTTGTTTTCCTTATTTGATTTTTTTTGACTTATTATTTTTTTTTTTACTAGTTAAAGATGTAAAATAGATCAAATCCTAAAAATATTTCAAAATGCAGTACAACCAAGAAAAACACAGAAAACAAAAAATATTTTTTTTTATTCTTCACGTCCTGGATTACGTCCTGGATCATTAGACAGGAATCCGAAGATGAAAAGAGAAACAAAGAATATAACTACCGTATAAACAAATAGTTTTAGAGTAAGCATTACAAAATCTCCAAGATAATAAAAAAAAAAAAACGACAGAGAAAGAGAATAGATTCTCTTATATTACACATTATTTTATTTTTATATTTGATACTAAGTTTCTAAGAAATCAAGTGTTTTCGAGGAAATATAAAATAATTCGGAAATATATTTGTAGTTTATAGTAAAAGTCGAGTCGATCCCTTTATTATTATTACTAAAAATTTTCTTTCATATCCACAATCTAGGTATTGGCCATGGACTCAAATCAAATCGAATCTAATAATAAGGTTGGGTTGGGATTTATAAATGAAAAAAAAAAAAACGTAAGAATCGGGAAATGATGATATAGTCCAGATTTTTCTTGTCTATCCAAAAATAAGACTATTTGACTGGAGAATTCAGGCTGTAAAACTTATCTGATCTTATAAATTGTTAAAATGTTCGAATTCTTGTTTTCCAATAAATTAGATTATGAATTTTTTTAGGACATTATTCAAATTAAAGATTTCATCGAAAACTTACAGCAGCTTGCCAAACAAAAGCTAAGAGAAAAAAGAGTAGAGGTATTATTGGCATAATATCTACAATTGGATTTAAAAAAGCGTAGGCTTCGGGTAATTTCGCCAAGAAAAAACTACTTGAATAAAAGGTAGAGTGAATACAAATACAGACAAAACTAAAGATATTAAGCATAACAAATATTTTGTTCTTTAAGAAAATTCATTGTATTTTTGCTTTTTTATAGAATTTTTATTGTATTAGATTAGATATATATATTATATATGTATAATTTTATTTTTATTATAATTTTTAATAAATTAAATATAGATATTAATTTAATAAATTAAATATAGATATTAATTAATACTAATAAATTAGTATTAGCAAATTAGCAAATACTAAAAAAATGAATCAAATAAGGCCGGATCCCCCAACAAAATCCTTCTTTGATTTGAATAAGTTCAAAATCTTTTCTCATTTTGATTTATTTGAAAGAAATATATATATATAGAAATAGAAGAAATTGAATAATACTTTCATACAATATCTTAATTGAATTTTCTATAATGATCAATAATTTCAATTTCATTCAAATTCTACATCTACACATATTAAAATTTTAGCAACAATTTTTTATTCAATTTCTATACATATTGTTGAACTGGAATTGACGAACAAACAATACTAATAATAGTGTTTATTAGTGTCGAATCTAAAATGGGGCGTGGCCAAGCGGTAAGGCAACGGGTTTTGGTCCCGCTATTCGGAGGTTCGAATCCTTCCGTCCCAGAACATATCCAGTCATGATGGCTATCCTATTTGAATACAAATTGTATATCAGAATAAAGATTAGCCCCTTTTTATTGTTTTTATCGTAATCACTATGGATAATTGTATAATAATAATAAAATGGATTTATTATTATTATTTCTATTTATTTATATATAATTATATATATAAATAAATATATACATCGAAATTATATATATATATATATTCTCTTTTTGAAGAAATTTGGACTATTTTCATTTTAAAAACTATCCAAATAGACTAGAAAATAGATTCATACAATATCGAATTTTTTTTATTTTTTTAGACTTCGTTACTTTAGAAATTATCCCTTCATCTTCATATAGAAGGAAAACCTAGAAGTAAAAGGGATAGATTATTATGTATCGATTGAATCAATGACTATTCACGATTTCATAATTGATAATTGAATCAATTACATATCGGATCCAAACTAAAGGAATATTATGGTAAAACTTCGTTTAAAACGGTGTGGTAAAAAGCAACGTGCGACTTGAAAGACATGATTAGATTAGCTGTTGATTCTTCTATCCGCTATTTTTTTTTTCTAGTATATATATATATAGAAATAAATTGGAATTGGTAAAACTATTTCGATCAAAAGTGTATCTGCGGAAATCAACCTTCTTTCAAATTGTATGATTCTTTGAGAGAAAGAAATAGGTATGTTGCTGGCATTTTTGAAACATCCCCGAAGTAATATCTAAACCCAATGATTCAAGGAAAAGCTAAAGGATCTTGGAACAAGTAAATACCATTTTAATTTAAACTTGTCTCAATAATTTGAATTGTATTACAATGAAGAAAAAATAGATTCGAAAAAAGATAGTCAAGAAAAGGGAGTAGAGACCGCTCAAAAAATGAAATACCTAAGTTTTCCTTTGAGTTATTTGATAGTTATTGAATTCAATTTGAGCTATGAGGTTGCCAATACGAGAAGTTTTTTTTAATCGAGCCGTACAAGGAGAAAACTTCTTATACGTTTCTAGGGGGGGTGTATTGTTCATCTATATCTATCCCAATGAACCGTTTATCGAATCGTTGCAATCGATGTTCGATCCCGAAGAAAGGGACGAAATCTTCAGAAAGTGGCTTTTTATCATCCAATAAAGAATCAAACCTATTTAAATATTCCTGTAATTCGATATTTTCTTGAACAAGGCGCTCAACCCACAGGAACTGTTCAAGATATTTTAAAAATAAAAAGGGCAGGTGTTTTTATGGAATTTTCCCCTAATACTCAACAAACGAAATTAAATTAATGAAATTTAAATTAATGAAATAAAAAAGGGGGTGTGGATGACTTGTATATAGATTTTTAGAATTTTTTTCTTTTATACCCCCCCATTCTCTTGTTCTATTGCTATGATACCTAATTTTTTATTTCTTATCTTATTGTTGACATAAAATGCCGTTTTCTATTTTCTATACAAAATTGATTTTTATCGATCTTCAAAATAAACATAAAAAAATCAAAATGGATAGAGATAGAAGATATCGAAAAAAACAAATGAAAAATGACTAAATGAAGTATTTTGGTATATAAATAAAATACATTATCCCCGAATGGGGTGACTTTTTATAGTAAATAAACGAGATAAAATATTTATATGATATGATTTTTTATCGAATGACTATTCATCTATTGTATTTTCATGGAAATAATAAAGGAAAAAAAGCTCTATGGAAAAATGGCGGTTCAATTCTATGTTGTTTAATAGGGAGTTAGAATACAGGTGTGGGCTAAGTAAATCAATGGATAGTTTTGGTCCTATTGAAAATACCGGCGTAAGTGAAGACAAAATTTTAACAGATATAGATAAAAACACTCTCAATTGGAATGATAGTGACAACTCTAGTTCTAGTAATGTTGATTATTTAGTCGGTGTCCGGAACATCCGGAATTTCCTATCTGATAAAACTTTTTTAGTTAGGGATAAGAAAAAAAAGAGTTTTTCGATATATTTTGATATTGACAATCAAATTTTAGAGATTGACAGTGAGAATTCTTTTCTAAGTGAACCAGAAAGTTTTTTTTATAGTTATAATAATTCTAGCTATCTGAATAATGTCTCTAAGAGTGATTCTATGTATGATACTCAATCTAGTTGGAATAATACCCTTAAAAGTTGCATTGAGAATTATCTTCGTTCGGTAATCTGTATTGATAGTTACACTTTAGGTGATAGTGACAAAAACAATGATAGTTACTTTTATAGTTACATTTGTGGGAGGCGCATAAATTGGAATGAAAGCGAGAGTTCTAGTATAATAACTAGCACGAATGATACAAATGATAGTGATTTAACTCGAAGAGAAAGTTCAAACGATCTCGATGAAACTCAAAAATATAAACATTTGTGGGTTGAATGCGAAAATTGTTATGGATTAAATTATAAAAAATTTTTAAAGTCAAAAATGAATATTTGCGAACACTGTGGATATCATTTGAAAATGAGCAGTTCAGATAGAATCGAACTTTCGGTTGATTCAGGTACTTGGAATCCTATGGATGAAGACATGGTCTCTCTGGACCCCATTGAATTTCATTCGGAAGAGGAACCTTATAAAGATCGTATTGACTCTTATCAAACAAAGATAGGATTAACTGAGGCTGTTCAAACAGGCACAGGTCAACTAAACGGTATTCCCGTAGCAATTGGGATTATGGATTTTAAGTTTATGGGAGGTAGTATGGGATCGGTAGTAGGTGAGAAAATCACCCGTTTGGTCGAATATGCTACCAATGAACGTTTACCTCTGATTTTAGTATGTGCGTCCGGAGGAGCACGTATGCAAGAAGGAAGTTTGAGCTTGATGCAAATGGCTAAAATTTCTTCTGCTTTATATAATTATCAAACAAATAAAAAATTATTCTATGTATCGATCCTTACATCTCCTACTAGTGGCGGGGTGACAGCTAGTTTTGGCATGTTAGGGGATATCATTATTGCTGAACCGAATGCTTACATTGCATTTGCAGGTAAACGAGTAATTGAACAAACGTTGAATAAAACAATACCCGAAGGTTCACAAGCAGCTGAATATTTATTCCATAAGGGCTTATTTGATTTAATCGTACCACGTAATCCTTTAAAGCGGGTTCTGAGTGAGTTATTTCAGCTCCACGATTTTTTTCCTCGGACTCAAAATGAAAAATCAAGCCGAGCCTAAAATTGTTTTTTTAATTCTTTTTTTTTTAGATTAGTATATATTTAAATACTTAGTATAATTTTTTCAAATATACTTAGTATAAGTATATATATATAAATTCTAGTGATTATAGACTATCTTTTTTATAAGAATATAAGAATAATAAAAACATGAAATTACAAAAATTTTTAATATAACAATAAAAAAAATACCAGGTACAAATATTAAATTGAGGTATCCATTCTATGATTAACTTACCCTCCATTTTTGTGCCTTTAGTGGGCCTAGTATTTCCGGCAATTGCAATGGCTTCTTTATTTATTCATGTTCAAAAAAACAAGATTTTTTAGATACGCGGGCGGTAGAGAAAATCTCATATATATATATTTTCGCTCTGGAAGCAATTTTATGAATTACTCCTAAATAAAGGTTTACATCAAAATAGTGCTAGTTGATGAAAGTTACTTCGGAAACAAAGTAAAGTTAAATAAAATTCATTTTCATTTGCTTGGGTTATTTATTATAGCAATTCAAATAAAATAGAACTGAATCAAATATGAATTGGCGATCAGAACGTATATGGATAGAACTTATAACGGGTTCTCGAAAAACAAGTAATTTCTGCTGGGCCGTTATCCTTTTTTTAGGTTCATTAGGGTTCTTATTGGTTGGAACTTCCAGTTATCTTGGTAGGAATTTGTTATCTTTATTTTCGTCTGAGCAAATTCTTTTTTTTCCACAAGGGATTGTGATGTCTTTCTATGGAATCGCGGGTCTCTTTTTTAGTTGTTATTTGTGGTGTACAATTTCATGGAATGTCGGTAGTGGTTATGATCGATTCGATAGAAAAGAGGGAATAGTGTGTATTTTTCGTTGGGGATTTCCTGGAAAAAATCGTCGTATTTTTCTCCGATTCCTTATGAAAGATATTCAGTCCATCAGAATAGACGTTAAAGAGGGTATTTATACTCGTCGTGTTGTTTATATGGAAATCATAGGACAGGGTGCTATTCCCTTGACTCGTATTGACGAGAATTTGACTCCCCGAGAAATTGAACAAAAAGCTGCAGAATTGGCCTATTTTTTGCGTGTTCCAATTGAAGTATTTTGATAGAAGGGGCGCTCTTTGGTTTCGAAATCTGACTAATAGTCTATTGTCTATTCATTACGCGAAGTGCTCTTTCGTGTATTCATCAAAAAGAAGGGTAATTGCTTCGAATCTTAACAATTGATATTTTTTCATTCAAACAAGATTTTTTTTCTTCATTCAAATTGGCAATTGCAAATAAAAAAACGCGGGAATAGATTATAGATTTATACATATATAAATCTATGACTTGTAATAGAATTTACGCTTGATAGAAATATTATTATTATATAGAATATTAATATTATTATTATATAGAGTTGATGAATGAGGTGAAGCTGAGTTTATTAAAGACGAAAAATGACAAAAAAGAAAGCATTCATTCCCCTTCTATATCTTACATCTATCGTCTTTTTGCCCGGGTGCATCTCTTTGACATTTAAGAAAGGTCTAGAATCTTGGATTACTAATTGGTGGAATACTGGGCAATCCGAAAATTTCTTGAATATCATTCAAGAAAAAAGTATTCTAAAAAAATTCATAGAATTCCAGGAACTGTTTCTTTTGGATGAAATGCTAAAGGAATACCCGGAAACACGTATACAAAACCTTCGTACCACAATCTACAAAGAAACCGTCCAATTGATCAAGACGCACAACGAAGATCGTACCCATACGATTTTGCATTTCTCGACAAATCTAATCTGTTTCGTTATTCTAAGTGGTTATTCTATTCTAGGTAATCAAGAACTTATTATTCTTAATTCTTGGGTTCAAGAATTCCTATATAACTTAAGTGACACAATAAAAGCTTTTTCTATTCTTTTATTAACAGACTTATGTATAGGATTCCATTCGACCCATGGTTGGGAACTAATGATTGGTTCTGTCTATAAAGATTTTGGATTTGCTCAGAATAATCAAATTATATCTGGTCTTGTTTCCACTTTTCCAGTAATTTTAGATACAATTTTAAAATATTGGATTTTCCGTTATTTAAATCGAGTATCTCCGTCACTTGTAGTGATTTATCATTCAATGAATGACTGAAAAAACGATCCACCGATCCAATTATAAAGTTTGTTATTTTGTACAAAAGCTAAACATTCAAAAACGGATTTATTCCAGGAAAATTTTTTCAGTAAACAGCAGAATCATGGATAGGGAACTATGCCGGCGACCTACCTAATTTTTTTTGTAGAAATTGTCAGGATTAATGATTGGACCATGCAAACTAGAAATGCCTTTTCTTGGATAAAGGACGAGATTATTCGATCAATTTCCGTATTGCTCATGATATATATAATAACTCGAGCACCCATTTCAAATGCATATCCTATTTTTGCACAGCAGGGTTATGAAAATCCGCGAGAAGCAACTGGCCGTATTGTATGCGCCAATTGCCATTTAGCTAATAAACCCGTGGATATTGAGGTTCCACAAGCGATACTTCCTGATACTGTATTTGAAGCGGTTGTTCGAATTCCTTATGATATGCAAGTGAAACAAGTTCTTGCTAATGGTAAAAGGGGGGCTTTAAATGTGGGGGCTGTTCTTATTTTACCGGAGGGTTTTGAATTAGCCCCCCCCGATCGTATTTCTCCCGAGATTAAAGAAAAGATAGGTAATCTGTCTTTTCAAAGCTATCGTCCCACAAAAAAAAATATTCTTGTGGTAGGCCCTGTTCCTGGTCAGAAATATAGTAAAATAACCTTTCCTATTCTTTCCCCAGACCCCGCTACTAATAGAGACGTTCATTTCTTAAAATATCCTATATATGTAGGCGGGAACAGGGGGAGGGGTCAGATTTATCCCGATGGGAGCAAGAGTAATAATAATGTTTACAATGCTACAGCAGCGGGTATAGTAAAAAAAATCATACGAAAAGAAAAGGGCGGATATGAAATAAATATAGTGGATGCATCGGATGGACGGGAAATTATTGATATTATACCTCCAGGACCAGAACTTCTTGTTTCCGAAGGCGAACCTATTAAACTTGATCAACCATTAACGAGTAATCCTAATGTGGGTGGATTTGGTCAGGGGGATGCAGAAATAGTCCTTCAAGATCCATTACGGGTCCAAGGGCTCTTGTTCTTCTTGGCATCTATTACTTTGGCACAAATTTTTTTGGTTCTTAAAAAGAAACAATTTGAGAAGGTTCAATTGTCGGAAATGAATTTCTAGGTCCGCCGATTTATCAACATATTACGCTTGTAAAAAAAATTAACTTTTTTGTTGATAAATTATAGAATTCCATTCTGTATAATAAAAAAATTATGAAAAGCCTTTTCTTTGCTTGTTTCGAGTCTCTAGAATCTTTAGAGAATTTCTTATATTGCAGTACTATTGTCAGTCCTAGTATGTATATGTATATTATATTGTGAAGAAGATAGGACTGTTTGACTTTATTGTTTTTTTTTTTTAACGCCAATAAATTAGAGCGGTATTATTATGGCACTGTTTTCGGATTTCAATGTCCTAGAGTAGAAATCTATTAATAGATTTCTATTCTAATATAAGAGGGTTCGGCTCGATAATAAAAAAAATAGGCAGAGAATATTAAGTCCGGTAGAATTCGAAAGGGGAAAAACGGGATTCTAGGAGGGATTTTTTGTCTTTTCCTAGAATCCGATTCGTTCTTGCTTGTGTCGAAATAGAAATATTCTACAAAGTTTTAATAAAATAATACTTCGCGATCCCTTTTCCTAAAAAAATCCTATTCTTAGCTTAGTTTCGATTTTTGCCAACTTAGAACTTTTCTATTTATGACATATAATACAATACGTAGTGGACAAACAAAAAAAAAAAGAGCGGTAATTTGATTGA